ATATTAGTATAAATTTTTTATTATTTTTAATTTTCGATTAAAAGATTTTTTATTATTAATAGGTTTTTTTTTAGTCTTCTAAACTAATTTTGGGTTTTCCGTCTATTTTGTTATTTTTTGTTTTTTTTTTATTGTTATTTTTGAGTTTTATTAATTTTTGTGTTTTGGATTATTTTATTTGATGAAGGGTTTTTGTTATTTGTACTTTTGTTTTTGTTTTTATAGTTTATAGTGTTTCTGTTTGTAATGTTGGTTGTTTGATTAATTATTATATTATTCAAGAGGTTTGTGGTTATTATTTTTTGCTTTTTGATAGTTGGAAGTTGCAGTTTTTATTTTTGATGTTAAAGTCTGGATCTTCTCCTTTTCATTTTTGGGTTTTTAGTGTTTTGAGTGGCTTGAAGAAGTGATCTGTTTTGTGGTTTTTGACTTTGCAGAAGTTACCTTATTTTGTTGTGTTGGTTAATTTTTGTAGTGATTTTTTTTTTTTTTTTTTGTTTTTTGGTATGATTGTTTGTTATTTTCAGTTTTTTTTGTTACGTAATTATTGTGATTTATTATTTGTTGGTTCTACTGAGTCTTTTAATTGGTTATTGTTACTTGGTGTTTTTTCTTTTAATGAGGTTTTTTTTTTGTTTTTTTTTTATTATTTTGTTATGTTTTTTATTGTTTTTTATGTTTATAGTGGATTTATTAATTTATTTAGTTTAGAGATATTAATAGTTTTTTTTAATGTTCCATTGACTATTACTTTTTTTTTAAAAGTTTTGTTATTGTTTGGATCTGGTTTTTTGGTTGGTTTTTATTATTATTTTTTGCTTTTGGTTATGCCTTTGATGTCTTTAGGTGTTGGTTATTTGTTTTTTTTAGTTTCTATGTTGGGTTTTAACTATGGTTTAAAGTATTATGATTATTTTGTTTGGGTTTTGTTTTGTGTTGGTTTTTTATCTTATTTTTAATTTTTTTTTGCTGTTTTAGTTTAAATTTTTAAAATTTCTGATTTGTAATTAGAAGATTTTTCAGTTTGTGTTTGTTTTTTTTTGTTATTTTGTTAGTTTTTTTTAAGCCTTTTTTATTTTTTGTTTTTTTTATGTTTTTTATTTTGTTTGGTTTTTTTGATTTTTCTTGGAGTGGATGTTTTTTTTTTTTTGATTCTTTTAATTTTGTTTTTTTGTCTTTTATGAGTATTTTTGTTTTGGGTTTTATTTGTTTATCAGAGGTTTTAAGTGGTTTGGTTTTTTATAGTATTTTAGTTGTTTTTTTTAGTGTTTTTTTTTTTTGTTCTGGTAGTTTTTTGGTTTTGTATATATTTTATGAATTGACTATAATTCCTATATTATTTTGTTTGTTAGGTTATGGTCGTCAGGTTGAGAAAATTAGTGCTTGTTATTATTTGGTTTTTTATACTCTTTTTTTTGGTATGCCTTATTTGTTTTTGTATAGTCATGTTTTTTTTTTTTTAAATTTTGTTTATTATGATTTTTTTTTTTCTTATGAATTTGTTTTTTTATTGAGTTTATGTTTTTTAGTTAAGTTTCCTGTTTATTTTTTTCATGTATGGTTGCCTAAGGTTCATGTAGAAGCTCCTACTAGTTCTAGTATGATTTTGGCTGGTATTATGTTAAAGTTGGGTGGTGCTGGTGTTTATCGTATTAGTAAGTCTTTGAATTTTTTTGGTTTTGAGTTTTTGATTTTTTTTTCTTTGATTAGTATAATTTTTTGTTCTTTTATTTGTATATTTCAAAGTGATTGTAAGTCTTTGGCTGCTTATTCTTCTATTTGTCATATGGGTTTTGTTTTATTGTCTGAGTTGAGTATGGTTTATTATGGTAAGTCTATATCTTTAGTTATGATGTTGTCTCATGGTTATACTTCTGTTTTGATGTTTTATTTTATTGGTGAATTTTATCATATTTCTGGTAGTCGTTTGATTTATTATTTTCGTGGTTTTTTTAATGTTAGTTTGTTGTTTTGTTTGTTTTTTTGTTTGGTTATGTTATCTAATTTTAGTTTTCCGTGTTCTGTTACTTTTTTTTCTGAGTATTTAATAATAAATTGATTTAGTTCTGTTTATTTTGTTGGTGTTTTGTTTATTTTTTTTTATTACTTGGTTTCTTTTTATTATTCTGTTTATGTTTTGGTTTGTTTTTTTTTAGGTAGTAGGGTTGGTTATGTTTTTGATGGTCGTGTTTTGGTTTGTTTGCCTTTGGTTTTTATAATGTATAATTTTTTTTGATTTATTTTTGTTATTTAATATGAATATTTTTTGTGGAATGACTTTTGGTAATACTATAAAGCAGAGAATTATCAATACTGTTAATCATAAGACTATTGGTACTTTTTATATTGTGTTGGGTTATTGAGCTGGTTTAGGTGGTTCTGTTTTGTCTATGTTGATTCGTTTTGAATTATCTAGTCCTGGTGGTTATTTGTTTTTTGGTAGTGGTCAGGTGTATAATTCTGTTCTTACTATGCATGGTGTGTTGATGATTTTTTTTATGGTTATACCTATTTTGATTGGTGGTTTTGGTAATTGGATGTTGCCTTTGATATTGGGGGCTCCTGAGATGGCGTTTCCTCGTGTTAATGCTTTGTCTTTTTGGTTTACTTTTGTTGCTTTGTTAATGGTTTATCAATCTTTTTTTATTGGTGGTGGACCTGGTAGTAGTTGAACTTTTTATCCTCCTTTAAGTGTTGATGGTCAACCTGAATTATCTTTGGATAGTATAATTTTGGGTTTACATACTGTAGGTATTGGTTCTTTGTTGGGTGCTATTAATTTTATGGTTACTACTCAGAATATGCGTTCTACTGCTGTTACTTTAGATCAGATTAGTATGTTTGTTTGAACTTCTTATTTGACTTCTTTTCTTTTAGTTTTATCTGTTCCTGTTTTAGCTGGTTCTTTGTTGTTTTTGTTATTAGATCGTAATTTTAATACTTCTTTTTATGATACTAAGAAGGGGGGTAATCCTTTGTTGTATCAGCATTTGTTTTGATTTTTTGGTCATCCTGAGGTTTATGTTATTATTTTGCCTGTTTTTGGTATTATTAGTGAATGTGTTTTGTTTTTGACTGATAAGGATCGTTTGTTTGGTCAGACTAGTATAACTTTTGCTTCTATTTGGATTGCTGTTTTAGGTACTTCTGTTTGAGGCCATCATATGTATACTGCTGGTTTAGATATTGATACTCGAACTTATTTTAGTGCTGCTACTATGATTATTGCTATTCCTAGAGCTGTTAAGATTTTTAATTGGTTGGGTACTTTTTTTGGTTCTAATCAGAAGATTCAACCTCTTTGATGTTGAACTTATAGTTTTATTTTTCTTTTTACTGTTGGTGGTTTAAGTGGTATTATTTTAAGTTCTGCTAGTTTGGATATTATTTTACATGATACTTATTATGTTGTAGCTCATTTTCATTATACTTTGAGTTTAGGTGCTGTTTATGGTATTTTTTGTGGTTTTTGTTTATGGTTACCTTATATATATGGTATTTCTTTTGATGGAATGATGATAATAGCTGTTTTTTTTTGTTTTTTTGTTGGTACTAATATAACTTTTTTTCCTATACATTTTGCTGGTTTACAAGGTATGCCTCGTAAAATTTTGGATTATCCTGATTGTTTTTCTGCTTTTCAGATTATTTCTTCTTTGGGTTCTGTTATTACTTTTGTTGGTTTTATTTTATTTAATTATTTGCTTATTGATTCTATTTTTTTTTCTCGATTTTTGGGTGTTTCTTTTTATAATTATCATAGTCCTGCTTATGCTGTTAGGATTCCTCCTTTATTGGATTCTTTTACTGAAGAAACTTTTATTATAGGTCTTCATTGAAAGGTTATTAGTAAGGATACTCCATTTTATTCTTATCGTCGTGTTGGTTATGGTTATCATAGAAAGTAATTTTTTATAGTAGATTTAGGTTAAATTTTTAAACTATTAGTTTTCAAAACTAATGATTTATTCTATTAAAATTTTAAAATTTTTTGTTTTGACTTTTTATTTTTTTTATTGTTTTATTTTTTTTATTTTAGTTTTTTTCTTGCTTTTTTTATATTTTGTTTAAGTTTTTTGGAATGAGATCCTTTGAAAAGTTGTGTTATAATGTGTTTGGGTATTTTGTTTATAAGTTGTTATTTGTCTTTAGGTGTGCATGTTTGGTATTCTTATTTTGTTATTTTGATTTTTCTTAGTGGTATTTTTTCTTTGTTGACTTATTTTTGTAGTATAATTAGTTTTAATTATTTTTACAATTATTATTATTTTGTTTTTTTTTTTTTTATTTTTTTTGTTTTGTTTTTTTTTTTTTTTGATTTTGATGTTTTTTCTTTTTTTTTTCTTGATTATAATTTTTTGTGTATTTATTATGATTTTAATTATTATTATGTTTTTTGGATTATTTTTGTTTTATTTCTTTTTTTGGTTTTATTTAGTTTTAGTTTTAATGGTGGTGGTTATATACGTGGTTTATAATTGAATATAAAATAGATTTTACTATATCTGATTACGGCTCAGCTAGAATTATATTTTTTTTTTTTTGGATTTAGTTTAATTAAAATTTTTGTTTTTGGATCAGAAGATATTTTCCAAGATTTTTATTGGTGTATTAAATTCTTTATTTTTTCTTCCTGCTAGTTTTACTTTGAGTTATATGTGGAATTTTGGTAGTATGTTGTTTGTTATGTTGATATCGCAGATTGTAACTGGTTTTTTTTTAACTTTTTATTATACTTCTGGGGATGCTTTTAGTTCTGTTCAGTATATTATATTTGAAGTTAATTTTGGTTGATTATTGCGTATTATTCATTCTAATGGTGCTTCTATATTTTTTTTATTTATTTATTTTCATATTTTTAAGGGTTTGGTTTATGGTAGGTATCGTCTTGTTTTGGTTTGGCTTAGTGGTATTTTTATTTATTTTTTTTTAATAGGTGTTGCTTTTACTGGTTATGTTTTGATTTGGGGTCAGATAAGATATTGAGCTGCGGTTGTTATTACTAGTTTAATGACTTCTATTCCTTATTTGGGTAAGTATTTGGTTTGATGAATTTGGGGTAGATTTAGAGTTTGTGATAATACTTTAAAGTTTTTTTATTCTGTTCACTTTATTTTACCTTGGTTTTTATTAATTTTGATTGTTTTTCATCTTTTTTTTTTGCATTTTACTGGTTCTAGTTCTAGAATTTATTGTCATGGTGATTATGATAAGATTCATTTTTTTCCTAGTTTTTGATTTAAGGATGGTTTTGATATTCTTTTTTATTTTTTTTTTGTTTTGTTTAGTTTATATTTTTCTTTTAATTTGAGTGATCCTATGATTTTTGTTGAGTCAGATTCTATGGTTAGTCCAGCTCATGTTGTTCCTGAATGGTATTTTTTGTTTGCTTTTACTATTTTACGTTCTGTTCCTGATAAGTTATTTGGTGTTGTTTTAATGTTTGGTTCTGTTTTTGTTTTGGTTTTTCTTGTTTGACCTGGTAGTTATTTTTCTATTTTAGATAATTTTTTGTATTTTTTTGTTATGTGTTTTGTTTGAGTTTTTTTTTGATTGACTTGGGCTGGTCATTATCCTACTGATTATCCTTTTAATTATTTTAATTTGTTTTGTACTTTTTTTTATTTTTTTTTTATTTTGATTATTTGTTTAATTAATTATTTGGGTTTTAAGATTTTTAGTTGTATTTTTAGTATAATAAGTATGATAAATTTAGTATTTATTGGTTATAGGATATAATTTTGTTAAAGTTTCGTAAGTTTCATAAGATGGAGTTTAGGTATTATCCTTTTATGTTTGGTTTTGGTATTTTGGGTTTAGATTTTGGTTTGATTTTGTTTATGAATTTGGGTTTGTTTTTTCCTTTTTTTTTGTGTTTTTTTTATTTATTTTATGTTTCTATTTTGTGGTTTAAAGATGTTTTTTTGGAGGATATTAGAGGTCAGTATTCGTTTTATGATTATCGTATGTTTGGTCAGGGTTTTCGTTTGTTTTTATTTAGTGAATTGACTTTATTTATTTCTATTTTTTGAACTTTTTTGGATTCCTCTTTGTGTCCTTTAACTTGGTTGGGAGGTGTATGATCTCCTTATGGTATTTTGTCTCCTGATTATCTTGGTTTAAATGGTACTGCTAGTTTATTTTTGATAATAAATAGTCAGTTTTTGAAGTATTCTCGTCGTTATTTGTGTATTAATAGTAATAAGTGTGAGTTGTTTTTATTACTTAGTATTTTTATTGGTTCTGGTTTTTTGTGTTTTCAATTTTATGAGTATAGTAATAATTGTTTTGTTATAAATGATAGTGTTTATGGTAGTATTTTTTATGTTGGTACTGGTTTACATGGTTCTCATGTTTTTGTTGGTGTTTGTTTTCTTATTGTTAATTTTTTTCGAATTAAGTTGTTTAATTTTAATTGGTATCATATACAGGCTTATGATATATCTGTTGATTATTGACGTTTTTTAGAATGAATATGAGGTGTTATGTTTAGTTTGTTATATGTTTGAGGTTCTTAATTTTTTTGTTCTAAGGGGATTATCTTATTTTGTTATTTTTTTGTTCTTTTTTTATATGTATTTTTTTTGTAATTTTCTTGTGGTTTTTTTTTGTTTTTTTAACTTTTAGTAATTATTTTGATAATTACTAGAATAAATTCAACTGATTAGTATTATATTCAAAATATAATACTAATCTAGTTGAATTTAGTATTCAGTAATTGCTCATTACTATAAATAAATAAAACCTATATTAATAATATAATATATATACTTACATTTTGTGTGTGGTTTATTTTTTTGTGTATATATTATAACTTTATTATATTTGATTTGCTATCATAAGATTTTTATGCACTAGCTTTTTAGTATAATAAGTATATTCGTTTTAAGCGCGGTTGGTTTTTAAGCTAGAATTTTAAGTATATTTTTTTGTATAACTAATTGTTGATTAGTAGGAATTTGAGTTCTTTTTGATATGTTAGGATAATTTTAAAGTCTGTGAGATTCATATTTTCAAGGTTGTCATGTTTAAAGGATTATTTTAATTTTAGAATTTTTGATTCTTAATCAAAAGGTTTTATTCTTTAGGTATTTTTGTTTTTTTTGTCTTTTTTGTTTCTTGTTTTTAAGTATAGTCGTTTAATTTTTGTTCTTATTGGTATTGAATTTTTATTTTTTTCTTTATTGGTTTATTATGTTTTTTTTTTTGAGTCTGTTTTTTTTTTTTATTTTTTGTGTTTTGGTGTTGTTTCTAGAGTAGTTGGTTTGGTTGTTTTTTTTTTTTGTGTTAAGGGTTATGGTTTTGATAAGGTTATGTTTTATTTTTTATAATATTAAGTTTGATTTTGGTTTTGGTTGTATTAAGATAGTATTACTTATTTTTAGTTTATTTAGTGTGTAATTTTTTGTACACTGGTAGTTTTTTTGTTGTTTCATAGGTGTTCCAGAATAATCGGCTATACATTTTAATTTTTAACTCTATTTGTTGTTATATTACTTTTTTTTTATTCTTTTTTATGTTTTTTTTTGTAAAATGTTTTGATTTTTTTGTATTTTTTTGTAATATTTAAAATTTGTTTTTTGAACTGGATTAGTACCCAGGTAATCAAAGTTTATTAATTCGGGAGTAAAGTTTTGTTTAAACCGAAAAAATATTGACTGACTTTAGATTTTTCTTTGGAATATGTGTTTTTGGAGAGCCCTCTTTTTTGGTGAATTTTATTGGCACATGTATGATTGTTTAGTTTTTATGTTATTTGTGTTGCTTTTTTGTTTTTTTGCATTTAAAACAGATATATATTTGGCTTATAAATTTATTTTTCATGTATTACTATTATTAATTTTTTTTGGATTTATTTTTTATTTTATTTTTGAAATTGGAAAAGAAAGTAATTTTTTCTTTATGTGTTAATGAATTTAATAAATAAAGTGGTACAAACCATCCGTCAATGGCCTAAAGGGGCGTAAGTTGTAGTATGGTAGAGGTAAGGAAACTTGTTTCTATTTTTTTTAAAGTTTTAGTTTATTTAGAATAAAGAATTGTAAATTCTTAGGATTTTGCTTTGTTTTTTTTGTTTTATTTTGGTTTTTTTATTATGATTTTTTTTATTTTGCAGTCTATTGCTTTTTTGACTTTATTAGAACGTCATTTTTTGGGGGGTTCTCAGTGTCGTATTGGTCCTAATAAGGTTGGTTATTCTGGTTTGTTTCAGGCTCTTTTTGATGGTTTGAAGTTGTTAAAAAAGGAACAATTGTTTTTTTTTTATTCTAGTTGATTTTCTTTTTTGTTTATGCCTTTATGTTGTTTTGTTTTAATGGTTTTTTTTTGATTTACTTTGCCTTATTTTTTTGTTTTTTTGACTTTTGAGTATTCTAGTTTGTTTTTGTTTTGCTTAATGGGTGTTTCTGTTTATTTTATTATGTTATCTGGTATTTTTAGTGGTAGTAAGTATTCTTTTATTGGTGGTATTCGTTCTTGTGTTCAGAGTTATTCTTATGAGATTGCTTTTTCTGTTTATTTATTGATTTTTTTATTGTTTAATAAGAGTTTATGTTTGTGTTTTAGTTTTAATTTTTTTTTTTTTTTGTTTTTTTTTCCTTTTTTTTGTTTGGTTCTTGTTGATTTACATCGGGTCCCTTTTGATTTTTCTAAAGGGGAAAGTGAGCTTGTTAGTGGTTATAATTTGGATTATTCTAGGGTTGGTTTTGCTGTTTTGTTTTTAGGTGAGTATGGTAATTTGTTGTATTTTAGTTGTTTGATATCTAGTTTGTTTTTTAATATAAGTTTTTTTTTTTTTTACATTTTTGTTTGTTTTGTTGTTTTTTCTCGTAGTTCTTATCCTCGTTTTCGTTTTGATATGTTGATGTCTTTGTGTTGATTTTTGTTTTTGCCTTTTGGTTTATATTTTTTTGGTTTATCTTTTGTTGTGTTTTTGATGTGCTTATTTAGTTTAGTTTTTTTTGAATAATATTTTGAAAAGATATAGGTTTTTTAAGCGTTAATTTTTTATTTTTTTTGGTTTTTGTTGATTTTTTATTTGTTTTATATAGAGTTTGTTAAATTTTTTTGTGTTGGTGGTGAGTTTGTTTTTGATTTTTTGGTTTCTAGTTTTGTTCATCAGGGTTTTCAGTCTAGTGTTTTTTTTAAGTTTGTTTGTTTTTTTTTTGTTGTTTTTTGGATGAGTGGTTTATTATTCCCTTTATTTAGTCCTTGAGCTTGTGTTGGTTTTTTGTTTTTTTTGACTAGTTTTTCTTGATTTAGGGTTCGTACTTTGACTTTGGCTTTTTGTAGTTTTTTTGTTTTTTTTGAGGATGATCATTCTTGAGATTGGTTTTCTAGTTTGGTTATGTTTTTTTCTCATTTGCTTAGGTTTTTAATAAGTGGTGTTGCTTTGACTTTACGTATTAGTATTATTTTTTTGATTGGTCATTTTTTAATGTTTACTATTTTGGATTTTGGTTTTTTTTGTTCTTTGTTTTTTCTTTTTTTTGTTATTCCTATTGAGTTGTTTTTTGCTTTTTTGCAAAGTTATATTTTTTTAACTTTGATTTCTATGTTTATATTAAATATGATTTAGTTTTTGTTTGTTATAATAGTTTAATTTTTAGAATTTTGTTTTGATTGAGCAAAGGTATTTATAATTTTTATTTTTTTTTTCTTTTTGGCTTTTTAGTATTATTTTTTGGTATTTTTGTTTTCCAAACAGAAGGTTTTTAAGCTAATGATTTACTTTCAAAATTATGTTTTTCCTGTTCCTGGTAGTTCTTATGTTTTTTGTTGTTATTATATTCATAATTATTATTCTCATATTATTTTTTTTGGTTTTTTTGTAATGTTTTTAGTTTGTGTAGGTTTTTATTTTTTTGGTAATTCTTTTAAATTTAATGTTAAGCGTAGTGATAGTCGTATGATTGAATTGGTTTTGCAGGTTTTGATTGTTAATTTTTTGATTATGATGGCTGGTCCTGGTTTTTGGTTGATTCAGTATCAGGGTCGTATGTTTCGTCAATCTGAATTAACTTTGAAAGTTATTGGTCATCAGTGATATTGAAGTTATGAGTATGGTGATAGTGGTGGTCTTTGTTTTGATTCTTTTATGAAGTCTATAGATGATTTGTCTGTAGGTGATTATCGTCTTTTTGATGTTGATAATCGTTGTGTTTTGCCTGTTGGTGTTAATGTTGGTATTTATTGTACTTCTAATGATGTTATTCATTCTTTTGCAGTTCCTAAGTGTTTTGTTAAGATAGATGCTTTGAATGGTCTTTTGACTAAGATTACTTGTAATTTTTCTTGTTCTGGTTTGTTTTATGGTCAGTGTTCTGAGATTTGTGGTGCAAATCATAGTTTTATACCTATTGTTTTAGAGTTAACTTCTTTGGAGTGTTGAAAGGGTTGGTCTATTAGTTATTTGGGTGTTTGATTTTTTAGTTTATTTAAAATATTTAGTTGTGGTCTAAAAGATTTTGAAAATTTTATTTTTTTTTTTTTTATTATTTGGTATTGCATATCAGAAGATGTTTTTATCATAATAATGAATAATAGAATTGAAATGTGAAAAATTTAATATTTTTTTTTTTTACAAAATTAATTATATTTTATTTTTTGTTTTTGATATAACGTATTTTTATTTCTGTTTGTTTTTATTTTATAGTTTAAGTTATTTTTTTTTTTCTTTGGTTTTTAGGTTTTTTTAGTTTTTTGATGTTTTGTTTTTCATTTATTTTTTTTTCTTTTTTTTTTTTTATTTGATTAACTTTTTAATCATTTTATAATTTCTTCTTTAGTATATTATTTTTTTTTGTAGTTTTAGTTTTTTAATTTTTATTTTTGAACTTGTTTTGTTGTTAAATGTTTATTAAAAACTTAGGTTTTTATATAAAGTTGTCTTCTGCTCTATGATTTTTTAAATGGCAGCCTTAGCGTGATGGCATAAAAGTAGCGTAAGTGATTTGTTTTTTTATTGTTTTCAAGTATGAATGAAGTTTTTAACAACTTTTTTGTTTTTATTTTATTTGAATTATTTTTTCGATTAAAAATTATTGATTAAAATATAACAAAGATAAGTCTTCGGAAATTTTTTTTTAATGGATTTTTTTTTTCTATTAATATTTTCTTGGGGATAGATTTTAAAAAATTTTTTTTACTATTTTTATTTTTTTAAATTACTCCGGAGTTAACAGGGTTGTAGACATGTAAATAGTTTTTTATATTAGTGTGCTGCGCTACATCGATGTTGTATATTTTTTATTAAGGAGGAGAGATTGTTTTTTTTTTGAGACTGTTCTTCTTGTATAAAAATTGAACTTGATATTAGTTTAGTTCGTCGTGAGACAGAGCGGTTTATCTTGTATATTTTTCTTTTTTGATGGTATTAGTACGAAAGGAAAGTAATATGGGTTAATATTTGTGACTTTTTTATTTTGATGGATTTTTCTTTTTTTAAGTTTTGTGTTTGTTTTTTTTTTTTCTTTTTTTGTTCCTTTTTTTATGTATTTGTTGTCTTTTTTTTTTTCTTTTAAGGATTTTTTTGTTGGTAAGTTGAGTTCTTATGAGTGTGGTTTTGATGTTTGTAAGAAGGTTCATGTAGGTTTTAATTTGGTTTTTTTTTCTATTGTTTTGTTGTTTGTTGTTTTTGAGTTAGAGGTTGTTATTTTTATTTTTTTAGTTTATGGTGATTATTATAGTATGTTTTCTTTTTTTTTATTTTTTTCTTATGTTGTTTTTAGTTTTTATATGGAGTGATTTTTTGGCAAGTTGGTTTGGATTTGTTGGGTTTTTAGTATAATTTTATTATAATTGATTGCAGATCATTTGATTTATAGCCTTGAGTTAATTTTTTTAGTTTTGAAAACTTTTTTTAGATATTTTTTATCTTTAACTTTTTTACTGAATTAGTTTAAGTTTTTTAAAATTAGATGTTTGGGTCATTTAGATTTTTTTTCGGTTTTAAAGATTTAGTATATTAATTTTAGTATTGTTTATTGTCTATAAATAGGTTTTTGTCTTTTAGTCTTTTAGTTTATTTTTTTGAATTTTTTATTTACGATAAATAGGTTTTTGGACTTTTATTGTTTTTTGTTTGGTATATTTTGTTTTTTTATTTTTTTTTGTTTTTTGTTATTTTTTTTTTGCCTTATGGTAAGTGGGTGTTTAGTTTTGGTTTTAATGATTTTTTTAGTTTTATTTTTTTTTATAGTTTTGAGGTTTGTTTGTTTTTTTTTGTTTTGTTAATAGTTTCTTTTATGGTTTTTATTTATGGGTCTTTTTATATAGTTGGTGTTTCTCGTTTGTTTTATTTTTTTTTTTTTCTTTTTTTGTTTGTTTTGAGTATGGGTGGTTTGATTGTTTTTAGTGGTAGTATTGTTATAACTTTAGTTTTTTGGGATTTTTTAGGTGTGAGTAGTTTTTTTTTAGTTTTGTTTTATGGTAATGTTAGTTCTCGTAATGGTGCTATGAGTACTATTTTTACTAATCGAATTGGTGATTTTTGTATTTTTTTGTTTTTTAATGGTTTTGTTTTGTTTTCTTTAGGTCATTATTCTTATCAGTTTTTTAGTTCTTTGTTGGTTTTTATGCTTTTTGTTTCTTCTTTTGTTAAGGGTGGTCAGTATCCTTTTGGTAGTTGGCTTCCTAAAGCTATGGCTGCCCCTACTCCTGTTAGTTGTTTGGTTCATAGTAGTACTTTAGTTACTGCTGGTGTTATGTTAATGGATTGTTATTTTTATGTTTCTATTAATTCTGATGTGTTGTCTTTTGTTTTTTATGTTGGTTTTTTTACTTTGGTTTTTTCTGGTTTTTGTGCTTTGGTTGAGAATGATGCTAAGAAGATTGTTGCTTTGAGTACTATATCTCAAATTGGTTTTTGTTTTTTGGCTATTGGTAGTGGTTTGCATTATTTGTCTTATGTTCATATGATTAGTCATTCTTTTTTTAAGAGTTTATTGTTTATGCAGATAGGTTATTTAATTTATATTAATATGGGTCAGCAGGATTATCGTGGTTATTCTTTTTATAATTTTTGTTCTCCTGTTTTGGTTCAGTTGCAGGTTTTTTTGTCTGTTGTTTGTTTGTGTGGTTTGTTGTTTACTAGTGGTTGTTGTAGTAAGGAATATTTTATATCTCGTTTTTATTATGATTCTTTTGGTTTTTTTTTGGTTTTTTTTTATTTTTTGGGTATTTTTTTAACTTTTTGTTATTGTTATCGCATATTGTTTTTGTTTCGTGTTGGTGTTTCTAGATTTGATTATGTTGGTTTTTCTAGTAAGTTGTTTTATTTTTCTTGTTTTTTTTTGGTTGTTTTTTCTGTGGTTTTTACTTTTTGATGGATTTTTGGTTTACTTTCTTTTCCTTTAGCTTTTAATCGTTTTGAGTATTTAGCTTTTTATTTTTATTTGTTTTTTTCTTATTGTTTTTGTGGTTATTTTTTTCGTTATTTTTTATTGGAGTTTAAGAATAAATTTTTTATAGACTGTTATTCTTTTATTATCTATAAGTTGTTTCCAAATTTTTTTTATTTTGATTGTTTTGTTATGGGTTTTAATTATTTTTCTTTTGGTTTTGTTCGTTTTTTTTCTTTTTTTTTTTTTTCTTTGTTTCGTGGTTTTTATCATGTTGGTCTTTTAATTATTTTTTTTTTTTTGTTGTTTTTTTTGTTGTTTTAGTTTTATTGGTA